TTACTAAAATACGTCTCCGTATTGAAATTTAGGTACTCAAAAGTATCATCTTTTATTCGTTTTAATAACAGAAAAAAATCTCTAAAGTGAAAGAAAATCTCTATTTTCTACTTTCTACTGTCTGCATCTATGTATCCTTTAATTTTCATTTTATTCCTATGAAAGACCAGACAAAGGGAACCATCTTAGAAGGGATATAATGAAATTCATAAAATTCTTTAATTGTGTTTTCCCATACAAATGATTCGTTTTATTTGATTAATGGGGACAACAAACAATAAATTAGACGAAATTCATTACATTATGTAAATATACATTATAGAATGATAAACAATATCATAGAATAATAAGCAATATCAAAATCTAACAAATACTCAAACTTATTGAATATTCTAAAATAGAAAAATATTCAATTATATATATATATTAATAATATATAATAATTAGAAAGAAATAAAGAAATAGAAGGGGAATGCTCTTATCTTATTCGAATATTTTATTCAAAATGTCTTGTGATCTTCAACCAATTCTGCGCTTCAATATAATTTCCAGGAGTAAGTGCTATAGCTTGTTTCCAATACTCCGCGGCTTGATCGAACCAAGCCTCCGCAATTTCAGAATCTCCCTGCTGAATGGCCTGTTCTCCTCGGTCGGAATAGGCCAGTCAATTCCTTCCCTTAGAACCGTACTTGAGGGTTTCCTACCTCATACGGCTCAGCAGTCAATTCTTTTGATGTCCCTTTTTATCGAGTTAATCAAAAGAAGTTAATTACATGAGTTTCAAACTTGAATTTTGATTTGCTTAATAATCCGTTTTCTCCTTTCTCCCACCTTCAGCAGAATAACGCATAGGCGTTCTACTATCATTCTAAATTTTATTATTTTATTTTCATTCGAATTTTTTGAAAGGTAACTATCTCGATTTCATATATCAATTGCTATAGAATTTTTGAAAAAGACCTTCCCTCATAAGAAAGAAAAGACTTACTATCCTTGGGATCTGATGCTACACCGCTGCTTAATCTTTCAGGGAGTCGACTCCGTTACATAAGTGGATTCCGAACTTTTGTCTCATATTATGACATAGGTAAGCAGTTCTTATTTGATCGACCAAAAATCTCGCTAATTGATCTTTACGGTGCTTCCTCTATCAATTAGATCCTTTATCCATAGAATAAAGTATCGCGGCATCTTTCTTCATATTTTGATTTCTATGAAGTTTCTTTCTTTTCTACAGCTGATAAAAATCGTTGTTTTGGACGATGCATATGTAGAAAGCCTCTTTTTTTTACTAGTAGATTTTTTTTGCTCTTTCTGTTCTTTCTATAGTGGAGATAGTCGCACGTAATGACAGATCACGGCCATATTATTAAAAGCTTGTGGTAAGAAGGGGTTTCGTTCTAGTGCCCGAAAATAATATTCCAAAGCTTTTGTGTGTTCTCCATTACTTGTGTGAATAAGGCCTATATTATAGAGTATATAACTTCGATCATAGGGATCAATTTCTAGTCGCATAGCTTCATAATAATTCTGTAAAGCTTCTGCGTAATTTCCTTCGGATTGAGCAGACATCCGTTACGGTCGTCATTCGATTCAAAGAATCTCCGTTCCAGAACCGTACATGAGATTTTCATCTCATACGGCTCCTCCTTTATGTGCATAATGAGCCTAGCCTAATACCAAAAAAGGAGTGAGATATTCTCATTATGAACTGAACGGGACTAGTGTTTTTACAAGAAATTTCTAGCCAACCTTCCGGCAAAAGATCTTGTCTCAACATCAAACATCTTGGTACTAGATAAAAATGTTAAGTTAACTCCAACAATTTCTTTGTCCTCAACGCCCCTTAAATTTCTAGAAATTAGTCACTTCAACAGTCTTCGATGGCTATACGGGTATCCAAAGTACGAATGAGATGGATATTAGTTGTCCCAACCATTCTTCTTAGTCCCGATCCCAATAAAGAAAAGGGAGAATTTCTAACAAAGTTTTCGTTTTGTTGATTCCTAAGCGTAGTGCCTCTTCCTTTATGCCGCCTATTGGTACTAATCAAAGTAGGAGTAGGGTTAGTTAACCAGAAATACATAACCCAAGCCATAGGCGTAACCTTTCGCTCAATGCTCTAATCAACAATTGAAGCATTTGAGGCTGCATTAATCGAGGATACACGACAGAAGGAATTGTTTTTTTAGAAACTTCACCTTCAACAAGCGTAGAGCTCTTTCAAATCTTTTTATCCCGGCCAATGTTCCTTGCTCTTAAGACTTGACAGTGGTCAATAAAAAAAATCAAATCACACCATCTCTATAATAGGTAAATGCCTCTTTTTCTCCTGAAGTTGTCGGAATTATTCGTAATAATATATTGGCTACAATTGAAAAGGTCTTATCAATAAAATTTCCAGTTATCCGAGATCTAGGCATAGGTAGCAATCCACTTTTTAATTTCTTTTAATTACCTCTCGGGAGAAAACGATCCCACAAAAAAGGAATTGTAGAGTACGAAATAACATAAAAACAGACTTAACTCATAAAAAAAAGATAGATAGACCACCCCTTCGATTTCTTCCAATCCCTTTAAGCCAATATAGATATAAGAAAAAGAGAGGAAGGCCATCTTCGCAAACATGAATAGATATATATCTTTATTGATAGATATCTATCTATATTGTATTGTTTTTATGAAAAACTTTTTCATAAAAACAGCAAAAAAGCATTTCCTTGGGAGGATAAAGATAATGCTTTTTTGTTTTGATTAAAAGGTTTCTATTATATTTTTAGAGTTTTTCTAGTTAGAATTATTTTCTAGTTCGAATTAATAGGACGTACTGTACCTATCCAACATCTAATCTAATGGAAATGACTCGCGATTCACTCGCTTTCTGGGCCATAATCATTATGTAGGAGAGATGGCCGAGTGGTTCAAGGCGTAGCATTGGAACTGCTATGTAGGCTTTTGTTTACCGAGGGTTCGAATCCCTCTCTTTCCGTACCTTCATCAAAATTCTCAATGTGACTGACCACAATGTATCAAATCACATAATAACGGATACCCTTATTCCAAGAGTTCGACCTTTCCTTGATATGGATTTTTTATCCCGAATTTCTCTGGAAAGAATGGGCAAGGGATGAAAATACCCATATCATTCTATGATATATCAATGGGGGAAAATCCTACGATCAACCCCTTACTTTTGATTTCTTTACTTATTACTTGGTTGGGTGATTGGGGCAAAATTGGCCGAACCCCTCTTTTTTTAGTTAGGTTTAAGTCTGACGAGAATAATATTCTACGACTAACAATTCATTTATTTTCAAACCAACCCATTTACTATCTATTATTTGATTGACCAATCCTTTATATTGCAATAGGTGAAGAGTCAAATGTTTTGGCAATTTCTTCTCGGGGAATGAGAGAAAAGAATGTTGAATCACATCCTTCAATTTTTCTTCATCCTTCGCTGTAATAAGATCTCGGGGTTTGCAGCGATAACTTGGTATATCCACTATACGACCATTAACTAAAATATGTCTATGATTAACTAATTGGCGGGCTTGAGGAATAGTTGACGCCATACCTAATCGAAAAAGGATATTATCTAAACGCATTTCAAGTAATTGTAGTAAAACCTGACCCGTCGGTCCTTTGGCTTTTGCGGCAATACGAACGTATTTCAGTAATTGTCGTTCTGTAAGACCATAATGAAAGCGCAATTTTTGTTTTTCTTGTAAACGAATACAATATTGAGATTTTTTACCAGAGCGCGAAAAAGCACTCCCGACTATAGGCCTTTTACTAGTTAATCCCGGTAAAGCCCCCAAACGGCGTATTTTTTTGAAACGAGGTCCTCGGTAACGTGACATAAATACTCCTAATTTGCCCTATTTTATTGAAATTCCATAAACCTAAATTCAAACTGAACTAGAACTAAAGGATAAATATAATAAATGAAGTCAAATCTACTGAAGTATTAGAATTATACTATAAAGAATACTGAGATGGATTGTATTAATATTGGAACTTTCTTACATATACCTTATTTCTTACATATACCTTATATATATATATATATACCTTAATATATACACAAAGAATGTATATAGGAAAAGAAAAAGGTCCTTTTTCTTGATTTGTTTTGCGGAGATTTAACTACTTTAACAATTATTTAGAACTTTACATTCCTACGACATAATAATCGGTAACCTTTGGAAAAAAAGAAAGAAGTCTTTTCAATATTCTTTAATTTAAAAAAGACATTATCAATCACGTAAAAACTCAAACAAATAGAAAAAAGCCAGCTATCGGAGTCGAACCGATGACCATCGCATTACAAATGCGATGCTCTAACCTCTGAGCTAAGCGGGCTCGCATAACAGAAATTGTACATCCATAGGAATTTAGTAAACTGCAGGAATCTTATCTATTAACTTTTCATTCTTAGTTATTCATAATTAATATGAATGTAGAAAAGAAATACTATATATATAATATAAAAGAAAAGAATCAAAAGAATTGACCCTTCGAGTATTCCAAATTGCATGATAAAAATGATAGGAAGGGAGGCATATAGAAAAAATATGGTATATATATACATCCATATTGAATTGTGGATACAGAAATGATAGAATCATTTCTGATTAGACCAAATATGGTTCTACGATAGAGATGAAAGAGAATAGAAAAGAAATCAAATAAAATAAGAGGAAAGACTTTTACAGGAATCAGTATCTAATGAATTCAACAGTTCCGGTAGAATCAAAATGAAAGAAAAAAAAGGACATGACATAATAATAACATCTTAATATAATAATAAGATCAGAATCTCAAAACAAATCAAATAAAGAGGGGGGGATATGGCGAAATTGGTAGACGCTACGGACTTAATTGGATTGAGCCTTGGTATGGAAACTTACTAAGTGATAACTTTCAAATTCAGAGAAACCCTGGAATCAAAAATGGGCAATCCTGAGCCAAATCCTTTTTTTTTTTCGAAAACAAAA